TTAAACTACTACAGTATCATAAGTATCATATATTTTATTACTTTCTACTATTTTATTACTTTCTACTTTACTCTTTTATTTTCTTTTAATAAATTTCCTATTATTAAATTAATATATTGTATTGAATTAAATACATATTAGTTAATTAAATATTAAATAATATGAGACTCGAAATGAAAGTACCCTTCTCGCATACATTCCCCATTACGTTGTCGGAACAAAAATATTGCATGTATCAATATGGATGGAAATATTTAGTACATGAAATAGCGATTTGCTAGATATATAAATAGATATATAAGATATAACTAATAAAACGGATCTTGTGTTCTGGAATTGGAATCAAAGAAAGATATTTAAAATGGCTCGTATGTTGTGACTTGGAATAAATGTTTCTCGGTAAAGGAAGGGAATAGTAATTTATTCATTCCTAATTTATTCCTATAGAACGTCTAGGAACAAGAAGATTAAATCGGATATATCGACAGATTCCCGCGTAGTCCAAAGAAAAAAAAGATCCAATTTCATCTCTATCGAATTTGAATATCAGAATAGTGGATATAATTATGATGCAATGGGTTAGGTCCACTTACTTTTTATTTTGTTGATTTCTAATCGATTTAATTGGAATAATGGAAAATAGGAAAGGAATAGTAATATTTGAAGATTTAACGAGACGACTTATCCTTACATTCATTATAATATTTAATATAATATTTATAATAATTATATTATTTATTTAATAATAAATAATATATTTATTATTTAATAATATATTTAATTTATTTTTATTTAATTAATTTATTTTTATTTAATTAATTTATTTTTATTTAATAATATATTTAAATTTATTTAATAATATATTTAAATTTATTTTTATTTAATAATATATTTAATTTATTAAAATAGCAAATTTATAACCATACTATACTATAATTAATTATAATGTTATAATTTTGATTATATATTAAAATATTAAATTATACGGTTTGTTACTTTTTTTTTATTACTTTATTACAAAAATCAACAATATCTTTAATATCTTTATTCGCACTTCAAATATGAATACTACTGCCGGAGTTTTATGATTTATGAAAAAATCAAAGCCCCTTATCGGATTTGAACCGATGACTTACGCCTTACCATGGCGTTACTCTACCACTGAGTTAAAAGGGCTTGTTTGATCCAATTCCTGAATAAAGACACTATGAGTTTAGTATATATACTTATTATAATAGATGTACATAGATATATCTTATAATAAGTATAAGGGTTCATTCAGGAATGCAAAATTTTATTTATCCAGTAAAAGTAAATTAAATAATTTAATATAATTTAATATAGAGTATATAATATAGTTAATATAGAGTATATAATATAGGTAAAATAAAAGGTTTATAGTAAAGGTAAATTAAATAATTTAATATAATTTAATATAGAGTATATAATATAGTTAATATAGAGTATATAATATAGGTAAAATAAAAGGTTTATTGATATTGGATTTGATAAATATCAATACAATGAATTGTTTCAAGACTATCCTAATTGACATCATAACTAAATTCATTTAAGTGATACATGTATCCACTAATTTAACATAGACCCAAGATATTTCATTGAATCATTGATAAAGAGATTCGGATAAAGAGATTCGGCGTGGCCTTTGAACCAAACTTTTATCGAAAAAAATTGTATAGAAAGAATCGTGAAAGACGGAAAGATCCTTCGTATCGAGTCATACCATTCCATTATATTGACAATTTTAAAAAACTATTCATACTATGAACATAGTATGATGGCGGTCGTGCAAGTCTGCCCCCATCGTCTAGCGGTTCAGGACATCTCTCTTTCAAGGAGGCAGCGGGGATTCGACTTCCCCTGGGGGTAGGGTACTACGAAAGGAAGTTGATCGTGGATTATCAATAAGCCTGGAATTGATTCTTCCTGGGTCGATGCCCGAGCGGTTAATGGGGACGGACTGTAAATTCGTTGGCAATATGTCTACGCTGGTTCAAATCCAGCTCGGCCCAATAATTTGCCGATCCGCCATGAAATGATATAATATAACCCATTTGTTGCTCTCTAGAAATGCCCGATCCCCCAATCCCAATACGGAAGAAATCCATTTTATGATATATCTATACCACTTTTTACTCTTTTTACAAGAAATTCTGATCTTGCTAATGATCTAGATTCATATCAGGATCCGTAACTATAAAGTAAAGTTTAAGGAAAAGAGTAAATAAAAAAAAAAACTTTTTTGATTGAACGAGTGATTATCCAATTGATTTGGCAATAACGAAAGGATTACTAGTAATACCGGCTGCTCTCACTAAAGTACATATACATATGGGTATCGATATATCACACTCGCAGCTCTGTTACAACACGCCAATTCTAATCGAAATTGAAAGGGTTAGAATGAAATCATAAAAATATGTATACTTTATTTTATTATGGTATTTACTTGGGATTGTAGTTCAATTGGTCAGAGCACCGCCCTGTCAAGGCGGAAGCTGCGGGTTCGAGCCCCGTCAGTCCCGACGAATCCAAATCCAATAAAAAACTATATCAATTCATCTCTCTATTTTTTGTGAAAAGAAGTCCAAATAACATAATTTCATTCCCAACAGCGATCCCTCTTCTTTTTTTCTTCTTCGTTTCACATTTATCATCAACCAAATGGGGGAATTTCCATTTCTTCGACTAGTACCGATTCGATTGATGGGAGAGAGGCATATGTGGATTAGTACAATTATTATATTATTAGCATCAGATTCAGGATTCCACGGGATACCGTACTGTACTGGGTCTGGCTTTTTCAATTACTCCCGATCTGTGAAATATGAAATAGAGTAGAGTATTGTATGTTTCCCGGGAGTACATACATAAATGGAATTTGTACAATATAAAATAAATTGAACATAGTTACTGTGTATAGAATAGTATAGAATACTTTTTTTTTAAGATTAAAATAAAAGTATATCCTTTTCGGGCCCTATTTTGTGTAACCTCAATTTCAAATTTTACTAATTTGAAATAATCTATCTCATTCAAATTTCGCATTGAGCTTTTGATATATGCGTCCCATTACTAATCCAATGAAAGAGGATATTCAAAAAATAAAGATCAAACAAGGATCACTTTTTTATTAGCGAGATCACTTTTTTATTAGCGAGATAATGAATTTTTTTTTCTATTTTTATAAGGGTTTTTCCTTGAAAAGGGTTTTTCCTTGAAAGAACAAACTTTTAAAATTTATATATAAATATATAAAAATAGAAAAAAATAGTTAATTTGATGGAATATTCGATTTTTTTATACCGGAATTTGTACTCGTCTTTATCATACTTCTTTTGTTTTCCAAGAAGATTGGATCATTAAAAAAAGGAGTTTATAACTTAGCTCCTTCCTTTTTTTTCATTGAGCTTCTATTGTTTGTTGGGGTTTGTTTAGAACCAATGGTAAGTGGAAAGGCGGTTAGATGATACTTCATCAGATGATTGTACAAAGAGGGCGGTAGGTTATAGAAAAGAAAGAATGGAAAAGAATGATAAATAAATAAAGGAATTATTGATTGTATCGGGAATCAAATTTTGAGTTCAGTATGGATAAAAGATCGTCCTATGTTATACTATTCAATTCTTGACGATGAATCGATTTGATAGCTCCGATATTGTTATTCATGATATTGATCCGATTCGATATCATCGAGATGTAATGCATCCCATTGAATTTACAGGCGAAAGATTTATTATCTCTATGGGATTAACTCCCGAGTTATTGCGAATTAAAGAAAAATTAAACAATGAGATTATGGAAGTAAATATTCTCGCATTTATTGCTACTGCACTGTTTATTCTAGTTCCTACTGCTTTTTTACTTATAATATACGTAAAAACAGTCAGCCAAGGTGATTAATTTGAATTAAACTTGATTTTTTATTTCTTATCAATAATTGCAGAGAAGAAAAAGATAAAAATTTCGCGTCTTAAATGAAATGGGCAGACTAGAATCAGTCGCATTCTATGAGATACGATAGTATGGTAGAAAGATTCCGATATTTCTTTCTACCATACTATCTAGTATTGTTATTGTAGTGTATAAAGTTGTATTGTAATGCGGGTTAATTTAATATAGATTAATATAGATCAATCTACAATAGTATCATCATATTCCTTTTCTATATATATAGAAATCGATTTAATTACGTATATAATATATATAGTGATAATGTATATTATATAGTATCCCATTTCTATTTCTTTGCTTTATCTATTTGTATTTAATTTGTGTTGATTTCAATTAAATTAATTTGAAATAATCGAAAGCGACTTTTACGATTAGAATTCCTAGATTTCTGATTATTTTCAATATGAATCCCGATCGAAAGAATCAATGACTTCTTCGGATTTCGAAAAGGATTAGTAAAACCCGTCGACTTTTAACGTTTGAACCATGATATGAAATGGGTTCAATAAAACAAGCAAAACATAAATAAAATTTCGAAAATAGTAAAACTAAAACAAGCGGCGCAATATGTGACTCGCCCAAGACAATATTTTAGGATGTGCAGTATCTCGTTGGACAACTACTATGTTGTTTCCCAATGTGTATCCACGTAATGGAATAACCGAATTGTTTTCTCTTTGATCTTTGAACAGTAAAGAGGTAAACAAAATAAAAAAAAAAGTTCCGTTCTTCCTCATGGTCCATATCTAACTTTGGTAAGAGTCAGTTCATCGAAATAGAAAATTTATGAAGAATTCAGTTGGAATAAATTTCCTACCATTTGTATTCCTTTTACTTTCAAAATACGAACACGGAAATAATTGAAATATTTCTTTGATTGAAAGAGTATTCTTCATATATATTTATTATTCATAGAATACATTACTCAACTAAAATCCAAGAGAATTTCGAAATGAAGATATTTTTCATTTCTATTTCAATTTAAAAATAAAATTTTAAATTGAAATAGTGAAATTTTAAATAAA